ACTTTTTTTTTCTTTATAATCTTTAGAAAGGATTTGGTTGGAAGAATATCAATCTTCATTTTTCCTACATTTTTTGTAAAAAAGAGTGCGAAGACGGGATTTGAACCCGTGACCTCAAGGTTATGAGCCTTGCGAGCTACCAAGCTGCTCTACTCCGCCAAAGACAAAGAGGATACAAAGCGAAACACAGAAGGGTTGAATGGGCCCCTCTATCTGTACAACCAATGAATACATAATAAGTATGGCGAATATGGATCGCATCTGTCAAGCACTCAGCCCAGTTTACCAGGCCAAGACCCCTATTAAGTATAATGAATATCGACCCCTTGTTTCAACCACCCCATAAAAGGGAAAAAACCAGTTTGCCACTATCCGCCCAATCCAATTCTTTGAAACGGAAATTCACAAGACTGTCCGTTTAACAAAAAGGGTAGATAGGTTGGCCTTGATTATTAGTAGCAAAAGAAAGAGAGTGAGATATTTCAACGCAAAGTTCTTGCGTTTGATATATCCCCCCTTTCGCCAGTCTTCTGCCATTATACCCAGTATATAGTGATAAACTACTATTTCCGGTAGTCGAAAGAAGAGCGTTGTCCTTTGAATTCGAAAGGCTCTCATTACTGGGGCGACCCCCCCCGGCGGTTAAGGGTATAGATGATAGGGAAAGACCTCCAGTGAAAAAATGCTGGAGGTCGCTGATGATGTTATACAAGAACCTATCTACGAGCCCTATAGTGAAAATAGGGATCTCCCACTTTCCTCCTCGAAAAAAATGGGATTCGGAAAGAGCAACCAGCCCAGTTTCTGGGTTAATATAGCTATGAAATGACGGTTTCCTTTCAACTCGGACCCCATTTGGCGTATGAAAGGTAGGACCAAGGGCTTGACTCCCGACCAGTGGAAGTAAAGAAAGAGAATGTACCCCGACTGTAGCATTCCCACGAATATGTCGGGTAGCCCCATTAAGGAGCTTATCATGAAGAAAAAAAGACATGTCCCAGTAATTGAGTATACAATGACTGCTACTACATGGTATGCTTCGCGTACCGTTTTTTTCATACAAATGCGTATTTTTTTCTTCAGAATTTGCAACCTTTAGTTGCCTTCGATGTTCAGTCTCATATAGAATTCATTTCTTTAGATTTTGGTCAAATCGCGTTTGAACTTACGTATAAGGAGATTTCTTTTCTTGGGTTTCTAGAGCTCTTCAGTTTCCTGTGTAGCCATTCCGCAAGAGATTCCTATGTTTCCGGAGGTGTATTTGTTTCCTCCGGTTTATTGGTTTCCGTTAGTTTCTTTTGTTCCAAAGAAAGTAGGGGTTGAGTTCGTATCTGTGGCTTGGTTTTCAAAACCAGCGGCTTTGGTTACTCGATTTTCGAACTGGGTAGCGTAGGCGGTTTGGATTCCTTAAGGATTTCAATCTATTTTTTTTCTTTGAAAGGTGAGACGGGGTATTGGGTTCGATCTACTCCTTAATCTCCCCGTGAATAGTATGTTTGTTACAATAGGGACAGAATTTTCTCAATTCCAATGGACTAGGCGTATTTTTTGGATTCTTTTGAGTCAGATATCTGTAAATGCCTGCGGATTTCTTTTTTTTTTTATTATTCACACGATTTTGAACACAGCCGGTACATTCCAAAGTAACCTTTCCTCTATTATCTTTACCCTTAGCCATAAACTTCCTTGTGGTTGAAAGATTTCGTTGTAATCAATCTAGTCATTCATCTTATAGATTAGATATTACAAAGCACATTTTCGCTTTTATTTCACTCTACTATAAAGAAAAGGGTAACCTGAAGACAAGTTCTCTTTCTCTGCAGTCGAGCTCCTTACTCCAGCTTGGTAGTTTCCATGGCTTTCATTAAATGATGATGAGCCCCTTTTCGCGATCCCAATCGTCTTCCGGCCAATCGTCTTCTGCGTGTCGGATAATTGCTAGCTCGCCTGCATTCGGAGCTAGGGACGGGCCGACTGCAGGTGGTCTGGGTCCTCGACCCACAAAGTAAAAGATTAAGAGGACAAAGAGCAGTCTTGCTAAGACATCTATGCTTTCGTCGATTACCTTGATTTTTGGATTTTTGTGCTTTTTTAAAAAGCACAACCAAAGGACTAAAAAGGAGCTACCTACTATCCAAACGAGGATAATCGTAGCCACAAATTCTAGTCTCCCCTTTGGTTCTAGCAAACGCTGTACAAGCAGTCTCGATATCAAAGCGTTTGGGACCAGGAAAAAGGTCCAAAAATCAAAGGTGTGGTCATAAAACAATTCACTCTGTCTTCTTGTGAAATTGTTCCAAAGAAAGATCAGCAGGCACGCGTATATCAGTAGTTTTATATACTGATCGCGGATCAGCTGACCATTTCTTAAATAAAGAAAACTGGTCAAGTACGCTAGACAATGGCACCCTGTGATCAAATAGCTTTTACGGAATGCCAAAAAACCCCGATTTCCATTTTGACCCAAATCCCACGAGTGCTTACGCATCAAGAAAGAGCATATACAAATCGTGGATAAGAAGGTTCCGATTCCGTATACCAAGCCAAAAATAATAGCATCGAACGCCGTTTTCCGAACAATATTCCTTATTGTCATAAGATTCCTTATTGTCATAAGGGATACCTCCACCCCTTGGGGTTATAAAAAATGAAGATGTAACATCTTCTCCGAGTCAACCTCGGATAGGTAAATAGGTAAATAGCACATCTGATCCCTTTTTTTTCAAGGGCTCGACCCAGTTTCCCAGGCCTGGATCCCTCTTCATTATAGGGAGATTCCTTAACTAAACAAGAAAAGAACAAGGGAAAGAGCCCAGTTTCCCAGGCCAGGATCCCTATTCATTATCGCGCATATCGACCCCTTGGTTTTTCCACCCCCAAAAAGGGTAAAGAACCAGTTTGCCACTATCCGCCCAACCTTCTTCGTACAACCAATATCTTATATTTTTTTCATTAGAAAAGTCAAGACAGGATACAAAGCGAAACACAGAAGGGTTGAATGGGCCCCTCTATCTGTACAACGATTTTAAGACTTTTATACAGAATTCTCAAGAGGCCGTTATCTGATCAATGATCGTAGAAATGGATAGAAAAGGGATATTTGAATCCTTACCAACTCGATCTTGTTGCCCCCGGCAACAAACCCGCACGAAACATTTTAAGAAGTATGTGTCTCGATAGTCCAAAGTCTCGATAGGTAGCTCTCGGTCTTCCGGTTGAAAAACAACGTCGACGAAGACGTGTAGGTGCACTATTGCGCGGTGAGGATTGTCACTTTCTCTGAATTTCCCATTTCTCACTCAAGGACGTAACTTCGCGTATTTCTTTTTTTGAGGGTCGGCGAATCAAACGATATTTTTGTTCCAATTTTTGTCTCTTCTTCTCCCTCTGAATCCAACATTTCTTTGCCACAATGCTTCAGTTCCCTATCAGTATGAATGATAGAAGTCGGATCCTAGATGCGGAACGATCTACCACCCACGCTTTTTTCTTTTCATAGACTCAATAAAATCGGGATCCGACTCCCATTGTTCTAGTTCCCAATTCTTTTGGTCGAGTTCCCTAAGTGGCTTACTTGATATCAAACCTTCATTCGGATAAAGGGATGGGCCGAATGGAGGTGGTGTTGGCCCCTGCCACGAAGCGCATAAGATTGCCAAACAAAACAGAATACGGGCCAAGGAATCTATCCTTAGGTTTATTCTATTCGTCTTGGGCTCTTTTTGCTTTCTTAACAGATATAACCACAGCCAGAAGAAGAAGCTCCCAACTATCCATACGAGGCATATCGTAGCAAAAAAGGGGTCTCTTCCCCGCCTCTCTGCCAAACGCTGTATAAGCATTCTTTGGAGTAGACAATTGGGGAAGATATACAACGTCCAAAATTCGTATGGGGACTCATAAAAGAGTTCATTATTCAATTTGGTCCATAAAAAGGATAGAATGGAAATTGCAATGATGCTTTTTAGATACCAATTACGAACAACTCCCCCAATGGGCTGGGGCAGGAAATAGAAAGTGAAAAAATGAAAAAATCCATGAGCCCAAGAGATCCAATAGCTCTTATGAACTGCATAATAAGTTATAGTCAGTTCATCGTCTAATTGCCAATGTTTTTTTCTCATAAAGAAGGTAAATAGGCAAATGACGGATAAGAATGTGAAGATGCCGTAAAAAGTTCCCATAATAAACGAGTTGAAGAACGTGGTCCGAAGTGAACTGAGCTTTACTGACATATCGAACGCTCCTCCCCTTTTTTTTGGGGGTTATAAAAAATGAAGATGTAACATCTTCTCCGAGTCAACCTCGGATAGGTAAATTGGTAAATAGCACATCTGATCCCTTTTTTTTCAAGGGCTCGACCCAGTTTCCCAGGCCTGGATCCCTCTTCATTATAGGGAGATTCCTTAACTAAACAAGAAAAGAACAAGGGAAAGAGCCCAGTTTCCCAGGCCAGGATCCCTATTCATTATCGCGCATATCGACCCCTTGGTTTTTCCACCCCCAAAAAGGGTAAAGAACCAGTTTGCCACTATCCGCCCAACCTTCTTCGTACAACCAATATCTTATATTTTTTTCATTAGAAAAGTCAAGACAGGATACAAAGCGAAACACAGAAGGGTTGAATGGGCCCCTCTATCTGTACAACGATTTTAAGACTTTTATACAGAATTCTCAAGAGGCCGTTATCTGATCAATGATCGTAGAAATGGATAGAAAAGGGATATTTGAATCCTTACCAACTCGATCTTGTTGCCCCCGGCAACAAACCCGCACGAAACATTTTAAGAAGTATGTGTCTCGATAGTCCAAAGTCTCGATAGGTAGCTCTCGGTCTTCCGGTTGAAAAACAACGTCGACGAAGACGTGTAGGTGCACTATTGCGCGGTGAGGATTGTAACTTTCTCTGAATTTCCCATTTCTCACTCAAGGACGTAACTTCGCGTATTTCTTTTTTTGAGGATCGGCGAATCAAACGATATTTTTGTTCCAATTTTTGT